TTTCAAATCTAGTTAAAATAAATAAAGATTTTTTTGAATGATCTCGTTCTCATTGTACGATACCCTTTTTCTTCTCATTCGATAGATTAAATGAATAAAACTACTCAACTATTGAATCTAATGAGTTCAAATTAAATTAAATAAAGTAAAAAAAAAAGTGACCTTAGAACCTAGAATACGCCTTTTTTTTTTCAAAAATCAAAAAAAGATTTGAACCAATAAAAAAAAGAATTAAAGAACTCATTTTTCAATTTTTTACATATTCATTCAAAAAAAAGTTACATGTTTTGAATGAAGTTACATAATAAAGTTCTTATTTGTTTAGGATTCATTTCCTAAAGAGTTTTTCGATGAATCAGTTGCGTTAATTCTTAATTCTGAGATGGCGCAGATGCCAAAGACAATGAATTGATTTCATTTTCTAGTTCTCTTACTCGATTTTTGTTCATACCACCTATACTATAATGATAGATAATTCACAAATTTTCAATTGAATTTTTTTATTTTTGGAACTAGTATTTTTGTCTATCTCTATCTCTTTAAAAAATGAAAAAATTGAAACTTAGGGAAGTACTTTAAAAACATATGTATAAAAAAATATATTTTATTTAGTCCCTTCATGCTTACTATAACTAGTTATTTTGGTTTTTTACTAGCAGCTTTAACTATAACCTCAGCTCTATTTATTGGTCTAAGCAAAATACGGCTTATTTGAAATTAATTGAATGAAGATTTTTTTTATACAAAAATCTTTCTGTCGTATTTCTTATGTTCGATAGTTCTTTACCGTATTAATTACCCATTTTTGGTCATTGAGATTTCTCGGCAATACAGATTAAGGTTTAGGGATAGATAGTACCTCTCTTTTCCCCCTTTCAAAAATGAAAACAAAAGAAAATAGAAATGATTGAAGTTTTTTTATTTGGAATTGTCTTAGGTCTAATTCCTATTACTTTGGCTGGATTATTCGTAACTGCGTATTTACAATACAAACGTGGTGATCAGTTGGACTTTTGATTAATTACAATCTCTTTTTTTGATTGACCTCCTTCTTGCTTTCATATGCGGGAGGTCAAATTCAAATTAAGATTGCTGCTCAATATTTGAGAACAGTGGAATTTTGACACAATCTAATAAACACTAATAAACAAGAGTGGAATCACGCTCTGTAGGATTTGAACCTACGACATTGGGTTTTGGAGACCCACGTTCTACCGAACTGAACTAAGAGCGCTTTTCTTTTTTAGTTTTCTAAAAAAAAAAAAGAAAAGGTTAGAAAGAGGACATTCTTTAACCCCAATCTAGTTTGTACGTATATACTATATCATAGTATATCAGAAATTTCATAATTATACGTATGTCCAATTTTCTAAAAAAAAAAAGATAAATCTCAAATAGATCCCTCGTTACTGCTCAGAGGAGCAGTAATAGGTAGGGATGACAGGATTTGAACCCGTGACATTTTGTACCCAAAACAAACGCGCTACCAAGCTGCGCTACATCCCTTTCAATTGATTTACAGTGTCATTGTAGAGAATTCCTGTCTTGTTTTCCACATCCTTTTTTTTTTATTGATATACAAACTTCATTTCTTCTTTTTTTTTGTCTCATATCAGATATCTCATATCAGATAATAAGCATATAATAAAAAAAACTTTTTTTCACGAGAATTCTCTCAATTTCAATTTCACATAAATAGGCCTTTCCGTTTGAAAATTTGATCTATATGATCGTTGTAGTATACAACATTTCAATTCTAATTTAGAAAATCAAGGGGTTGGGAGTTACGTATACAAATACAAGTACTCCTTAACTACATGTACATCTGTAGTTATATATTACTATAATGTAATACAATAAAGAAAGAAAGAAGAAAGAAGGAGGATTTAAAATGCGAGATCTAAAAACATATCTTTCCGTAGCACCGGTATTAAGTACTCTATGGTTCGGTTCTTTAGCAGGTTTATTAATAGAGATTAATCGTTTATTTCCCGATGCATTAACATTTCCCTTTTTTTCATTCTAGTTATTAACATGAGAAAGGGCGTGAAAAAAATTAATTAGAGATACAATCACCGATCCGTGACTAATTCCCCCTCCCCTTTTTTCTTATTTTTTTTTTTTTCTACTTAATTCGAAAAAAAAAAGGGGGGGGAGAGAAAGAAAAAAAAAATTCAAGGTCATCAAAATGAGGGCTCAGGATCAAATGAAATAAATTAGTAATAGAGCGAAAACAAAAAGGTGGCTAGGGGAAGAGTATCCTATAAAATACTTAAAAAAATACTGTACAAGGATTTGAAATATAGTTTTCAAAAAATCATTGTATTGCTTATTATTTTATTTTTATTTAATTACTAATTAATATTCATTGCAACGAAATATTTCAAATTTTTTTTTGAGTTAACAGCTTCTATTTTTTTGGTTCTTGTTCTTTCTAGATCCTAAAATAGAAGATTGGGGTGAATCATAAATCCAAAGGAGGTTTCATGGCCAAGGGTAAAGATGTTCGAGTAACAATTATTTTGGAATGTACCAGTTGTGTTCGAAATGATATTAAGAAAGAATCCGCGGGAATTTCCAGATATATTACTCAAAAGAATCGGCACAATACCCCTAGTCGATTGGAATTGAGAAAATTCTGTCCCTATTGTTACAAACATACAATTCACGGGGAAATCAAGAAATAGATCAAATTGAGTGCTTGTATGTCAACTTTTAAGAACAAGAATAATGACAGTATCTATATATTATTACATATATATAAATATAAACAAATAAATCAATAGAAACAAATCTAATCCTATATTCTTAATTCTATATAGAAATAGAAATCGTTTTTGTTTTGATCCGATCGAAATAATATTTTAGAGATAAGGAATAAACAAATTATGAATAAATCTAAGCGACTTTTTCCTAAATCCAAGCGATCTTTTCGTAGGCGTTTGCCCCCGATTGGATCGGGGGATCGAATTGATTATAGAAACATGACGTTAATTAGTCGATTTATTAGTGAACAAGGAAAAATATTATCTAGACGGGTGAATAGAGTGACTTTAAAACAACAACGATTAATTACTATTGCTATAAAACAAGCTCGTATTTTATCTTTGTTACCTTTTCTTAATAATCAGAAACAATTTGAAAGAAGTGAGTCGACCCCTAGAACTACTAGCCTTAGAACCAGAAAGAAATAGACTTATTTTTCAATTGAATCAAAATACCAATCCGAAGGAATTAAAAAAGAGATTAATATTTTATTCGAAAAATCCAATCAAGAATCCTAATTTGATTGTTGTGTCTGTCATAAGAAAAAAAAGAAAAGAATCGTCGAAAAAGAATAAACCCGTTTTTAGCGAGTATATCCCCTCGTTTTGGTTTCACGTCTTTTATCATACTAATTTCTACTCTACCTTCCCCGAGCTCATTCTCCTTAGAAAACTCTATTTTTAATATTTTATTGGATTTCTTCTAATCCCCTTATTTTATGACTTCATTCAAAATCGTATAAAGACAACTCCTATTTAATAGAGCTATTTGTGCAAGTATTTTCCGATTAAGAAGTAACTGCTTCTTGTACAGATTGTGTATGAATCGGTTATAACTATTCAATACCCCGTTTTCACGAATTACTGCATTTATTCGAGTGATCCACAAACGACGAAAATCTCTTTTTCTCCTACCTCTACCCCGATGAGCCGAAACTAAAGCTCTTATTCTTTGTTGAGTTATAGTTCGTGTAAGTCGTGAATGAGCCCCTCGAAAGCTTGATGCAAATAAACGAATTTTTGTTCTACGTCTCCGAGCTATATATCCGCGTTTAATTCTAGTCATTGAATAAATCAAACTTTGATGAATAACTAATTCTTTTTTTCAGTTATTCTTTTCCCCTTTACTAGTCTATTAATAACCAAACAAATTATTCCAATGTATAAAATAAAAATTCCAATGGCTTTTGCTACTCTAACCTTCCCCACCACGATTTTTTGCTAGGTATTTTCCTTTGCTTTGAAAGCAGCAATTCCATTGCATTGATACTTGATATCAAAAAAAAAAAAATAGAATAACTACAAAAAGTAGTAAATAGAAATGAATACATAAATAGTGGGTTCCATCGTTTCTATGGTTACTTCTTAAACGGTGAGGTCCTCTCTATACACCGGAGCTCCTTCTTTTAATTAATCAATACTATTGGTAACTTGTACAGTTCACACTCTTTGGCTCTACTCCATTAATATTCTAGTAATAGGTCTTTCACAATGAGATCCACTTTATACAGTAACGGTATTTCATTTTGAAAATTTGTTGGGTAGTTGACCCTGTTAGTCCGTTCTTTTCTTTCAAGAGTGGAATCTTTTCTTTTAATAAAAAATTTCATTTCCCCCGCTTAATAGATAAGCATTTATTATCATTGGGGTTTTCTCAAAAATTTAGTTGATTGGATTTGCATCAATGTAAACCATAAGTTTCATAGACAATAGAAAATATGAACGATCCATCTTTTTCACTTTTTAAATAGTGAACGGAGTTCCTCCATTCTATTTTTTTTTATTCCCAGGTACTGATCATTGATACTTCAAAAAGAATTTCCTCTTTTTAGCTCAATCTATGATCTGAACGAGTCGCACATACACCCTAGTACATGTTCCTCGTCGCTGAGGGCATCCCCGAAGCGCGGGGGATTTGGTGACATTTCGGATTGGCTGTCTTGTATTTCTAATAAGTTGTTTAATGGTTGGCATAGTGAATCATATAAATATAAATAATGGGCTGGTTTAGATTGATTCTAACCGGGTAATTCAGAATTACTTCTCTTTCATATTCTCTTCAATATTCAAAAAAATATTGAAGAGAATATGAAACTAAACTTTTAATCTAAAAAGATATAAAATTTGAAATTGTAGATTTGCATGAAATCGCTCCTATTTTTGTTTTTGAACCGCTACATGATCAACAATTCCATGAGTTTGGGCTTCTGTTGCTGACATAAAAGCATCCCTTTCCATGTCTTCGGATACAACCCATATAGGTTTGCCCGTTCTTTGTGCATAAACCCCTGTGATGGTTTCGCGAAGTTTTAGTAGTTCTTCCGCTTCCACGACAAATTCTCCCGTTTGTGTCAGATAAAGCGAACTTGCGGGTTGATGGATCATTACCCTGATGATATAATATAAAAGGTTCTTCTATTTCGCATGATGAGGTGAGATAACGAAAAAACAGAGAAAATTGAATAACCGTACAGGCTTTTTTTGTGCATTGCATACGGCTCCACAATGGAATTTACGTTTTTTACCTTTCCTTTCATCGAAAGAAGGTTCTATTATACGCAAATCAATAAATGATCCAATTACCACCCTTCTTTTTTCGGAGGAGTTAAAAAAAAAAATACTATGATGGTTCCGTTGCTTTATATATATTTTTTTTTAATTCGTCTGTGATTCAGCAATCCCAAAGTGTCTTTTTTTTTTTTTAATATTTATTTTGTAAATCGACTTTCGGTGTGAAAACAAAGTTTGTGACGCTGAAATGTGCCCACAACAGAATTGGTAAGATACCATTTGAAATACCCCTTTCTTATCTCATACTACTCTTTCGATACATAATCTAATATTAAAAAAAAAATCTATAAAAAATTGAATATCAAATTCGAAGTGCCATGCTATTATTACTTAACTAATTCATATTTCCTATGGCGAAGGCATAGTCTTTTTTTCTCGAAAATAAAAAAACTCATTGGCGCCAAGCGTGAGGGAATGCTATACGTTTGGTAATTGCTCCTCCGACTAGGATAAAAGATGCTATTGAAGCGGCCAATCCCATGCATATTGTCTGTACATCGGGTGGCAAAGATTGCATAGTATCATAAATAGCCATTCCGGATATTACCCATCCACCAGGAGAATTTATAAACATATACATATCTTTATTATCCTTGTCCAAACTGAGATATATCATAAGACTAATAAGTTGATTTGAGAGTTCGCCATCAACCGTTCCGCCTAAAAAAAATAATCTTTCTCGATAAATTAGGTTGATTAGGATAGAATTGTATCCCTTAGGAGCCGTACAAGCACCTTTTGATGCATACGGTTCAACAAAAATTGTGAAAAAATCAATGTATAGATTCCAACCCCTTATTTCTTTTTTCATAGAAGACTCTTTTTTCTAACTTCTAATGGAAGGGCTTTTTTCCCCCATTTTTTTTTAAGAAAAAAGGAGTTTTCGTCCTTTTTATTAGATATTAGAATCCTATAATAAAACAATTCATTAAGCTTATCGGACTAACTTATCATTGATATTTTTTTTCATCGAGATCCAATCAAAATGGCGATGGCTTTTTCTTGTTCCTGAATGGGCTTCTTCCATATTTTTAGGTTTATGCTCTACTCCGAGTATAAGGAAAGATCCGCCCGATTTTGATTTGCACATATAGGACAAATGAACCAAATACCACGTCTTTTTTTTACTACCCCTTCTTTTTTTTTTCAATTCATTTCTTTCCCATGTCTTCTGTCAAATAGTCAACAATTTTTTAATCATATTATTTGATTTGATCAACAGTTTGAGATTACCCTGTTTCAATTTTTTTTTAATAGAATTATTTATCATAATTTCTCATATCATATAAGTAGTATATATAAATATATTATATATTAAATATTAATTTCCCATTGGGTTTTTGCTAAACGGAGCCTGGATACTTCATTTTATTGGTCCAATTACCTAAACCATAAAAGATTTTTGACAATATATAATATCAATCTAAAAACTCCCCCCTCAAAAATGCATTAAATTCTACTTTATTTTTTTTATTGCACTTCGCATTACAAATTTTTGCTAATTCAATCAATCTTTTTGGACGAAACAGAGGATATCTCGATCGAGCGAGAAAATGGGGAAATCCCATATAGCCCAATATATCTGACAAGTCACACTATATGTCAACCCAAGCTAGTTCCCCGTCAGGACTTTGATAAAATACTCTTGGAACGCCAATAGGCATGAAATAAAAGAAAAGAGATTGAAGTTCTTGATTTCACTTTGATATGGAAACGTAAAAATGGGGTTTAGTTTTTTAATAATATTGTCCTTTTTTCCTACTTTATTAATCATATTTATTTCCTACTTTATTAATCATATTTAATACATAAGTTGAATAAGCCCATTTTATATACAAAATAAAATATAAAATAAAGGTAAAGAATAAAGGTAAAGTAAGAAAGAATGAATCAAAATAAAGGAAATTTTTTACGAATGGGCTTTTGAATGATGAAAACCAATAGCTATTTTGGTTCATATAAAACAGGGTTCAGCCCCATTGCGTATTGGTACTTATCAGATATAGAATAGATCCGCTTCCCTTTTTTCCTATGAATCGAATTGTTCGATTATTACTAAAAAAAAAAAAGAACAAATATTAATCCTTTCTCCGAAAAAATTACCTAAAAAAAAGGGGGCTCCATAGCATAGTTTTTTCCAATGCAATAAAGTTACATAGTGTCTATTTTTCGTTGATAAAGGGGTATTTCCATGGGTTTGCCTTGGTATCGTGTTCATACCGTTGTATTGAATGATCCCGGTCGTTTGATTTCTGTTCATATAATGCATACTGCTCTGGTTGCTGGTTGGGCTGGTTCGATGGCTCTATATGAATTAGCTGTTTTTGATCCCTCGGATCCTGTTCTTGATCCAATGTGGAGACAAGGTATGTTCGTTATACCTTTCATGACTCGTTTAGGAATAACCAATTCATGGGGCGGTTGGAGTATTACAGGAGGGACTATAACGAATCCGGGTCTTTGGAGTTACGAAGGTGTAGCCGGAGCACATATCGTGTTTTCTGGCTTGTGCTTCTTGGCAGCTATTTGGCATTGGGTATATTGGGATCTAGCAATTTTTACTGATGAACGTACAGGAAAACCTTCTTTGGATTTGCCCAAGATTTTTGGAATTCATTTATTTCTTTCAGGAGTGGCTTGTTTTGGTTTTGGTGCATTTCATGTAACAGGATTATATGGTCCTGGAATATGGGTATCCGACCCTTATGGACTAACCGGAAAGGTACAACCCGTCAATCCAGCGTGGGGCGTGGAGGGTTTTGATCCTTTTGTTCCGGGAGGAGTAGCCTCTCATCATATTGCAGCAGGGACTTTGGGTATATTAGCGGGCTTATTTCATCTTAGCGTTCGCCCACCTCAACGTCTATACAAAGGATTACGTATGGGCAATATTGAAACCGTCCTTTCCAGTAGTATTGCTGCTGTCTTTTTTGCAGCTTTTGTTGTTGCTGGAACTATGTGGTATGGTTCTGCAACTACTCCCATCGAATTATTTGGTCCTACTCGTTATCAATGGGATCAGGGATACTTCCAGCAAGAAATATATCGAAGAGTTAGTACTGGACTAGCCGAAAATCAAAGTTTATCCGAAGCTTGGTCTAAAATTCCTGAAAAATTAGCTTTTTATGATTATATTGGTAATAATCCAGCAAAAGGGGGATTATTTCGAGCGGGTTCAATGGACAATGGGGATGGAATAGCTGTTGGATGGTTAGGACACCCCATCTTTAGAGATAAAGAAGGGCGTGAACTTTTTGTACGCCGTATGCCTACTTTTTTTGAAACATTTCCGGTTGTTTTGGTAGACGGAGACGGAATTGTTAGAGCCGACGTCCCGTTTAGAAGGGCAGAATCAAAATATAGTGTCGAACAAGTAGGTGTAACTGTTGAGTTTTATGGTGGTGAACTTAATGGAGTGAGTTATAGTGATCCCGCGACTGTGAAAAAATATGCTAGACGGGCTCAATTGGGTGAAATTTTTGAATTAGATCGTGCTACTTTGAAATCCGATGGTGTTTTTCGTAGCAGTCCAAGGGGTTGGTTTACTTTTGGGCATGCTTCGTTTGCTCTGCTTTTCTTCTTTGGACACATTTGGCATGGTGCTAGAACCCTGTTCAGAGATGTTTTTGCTGGTATTGATCCCGATTTGGATGCTCAAGTGGAATTTGGGGCATTCCAAAAACTTGGAGATCCAACTACAAAAAGACAAGTAGTCTGATGCAACATTGCTTTTTTTTCTTCTAGTTTCTGTTTGCAATTTTAATAGGTAGGGTACTGGAGAAATCTTTATTTAACTTGATGCCGTTTCTTTGACACTTTTTTTTCTTTATCCGAGGGGGGGAGATGATCCCAAGTAAACAAAACAGGTATGAAAGCTATAATTGTAAACCACGATCAAATTTATGTTATGGAAGCATTGGTTTATACATTTCTCTTAGTATCGACTTTAGGGATAATTTTTTTCGCTATCTTTTTTCGGGAACCTCCTAAAGTTCCAACTAAAAAATGAAATAATTTTTCATTATCTTCATTGAAGTAATCAGCCTCCCAATATTAATATTGGGAGGCTGATTACTTCAACTAGTCCCCGTGTTCCTCGAATGGATCTCTTAGTTGTTGAGAGGGTTGCCCAAAGGCAGTATATAGAGCATACCCAGTAAAACTTACAAGTAACCCAGATATAGAGATGGCAACTAGGGTTGCTGTTTCCATTATTATAGAATTTCAAGACCACAATAGATCTATGCTAAGATCGTTTATTTACAACGGAATGGTATACAAAGTCAACAGATCGTAATGAATACAAAATAAGATTTATGGCTACAAAAACTGTTGAGGATAGTTCTAGATCTAGTCGTCCAAAAAGAACTTCTGTAGGGGGTTTATTGAAACCATTGAATACCGAATATGGTAAAGTAGCTCCTGGATGGGGAACGACCCCTTTGATGGGTCTTGCAATGGCTCTATTTGCGGTATTCCTATCTATTATTTTGGAGATTTATAATTCTTCTGTTCTGCTGGATGGAATTTCAGTGAATTAGACTGACAAGAATTTTGAAGTCCTAGCTTTTCGTTCGATACAAAAAAGTGAAGTATGTAGGTCTCAAAATTTTAGTCTATTTTGCTTTGGTAGTTCGACCGTGAAATTTATTTCTTTTTGCATTCTATATTTCCGGAATATGAGTGTGTGACTTGTTAGAATTGACCCCTATGGATAGTACAGAGAATGGGTCTGTCATCTTTATCAAGATGGTTTTACTTCGTCGGATATTCAGTCTAGTATCTGGAACACGAAATAGATCAAATAGATCACAAAGTATTCGAACTATGATTCATACTTAATACTCAGACCTCGTAGCCGGAGTCCTTTCCGTTATATCTTATAAACTTTAATAAATCAAAAGATTTTTCTGCTTTGAAACTCTTATTTTGATCAAAGGACAAACGCTTCTTTGTATTTTTTGTTTTTAGTCATTATAGCTATTTTTTTTCATTGAATAAGTGATGATCCAATGGTTCTCACTCAGTGAACTTTGGACTTTGAAGGTTTCATTGAATCATCGTGGTTCTTGTATGAATCTGAGGTTTCAATTGATTAGTTAAGTAGGGTTTTAACAAGAGAATTCCTATCAATAATAAAGAAAAGAAGAGGAAATCCACATTTCCATTCCATACAAATACAAAATAAAAAAGACACTAAAGATAGGTAATCTAGAAGATTCAAGAGGCCTGTAATGATCAACACAACATAAAGACGAATGAGCTGACTTGATTTTTTAGCATTTAACCACAAAGAAGAGCTTTCGAATTTTTACTCTTTCGTATCTTTAAATAATATTGAATGAGAGAGAAGTTTCAAACTTTCTATTCCATATCCCTTTCAATCAGTATTTTGGTCTTTTTTTTGTTTGAGCTGTACGAGATGAAATTCTCATATACAGTTCTTAGAGGGGGGGTCTCCTTGGTTTACCTATCTCAATAAAGTTTATGATTGGTTTGAAGAACGTCTTGAGATTCAGGCGATTGCGGATGATATAACTAGTAAATATGTTCCTCCGCATGTCAACATATTTTATTGTCTAGGAGGAATTACGCTTACTTGTTTTTTAGTACAAGTAGCTACGGGATTTGCTATGACTTTTTATTACCGTCCAACCGTTATTGAGGCTTTTGCTTCTGTTCAATACATAATGACTGAAGCTAACTTTGGTTGGTTAATCCGATCTGTTCATCGATGGTCGGCAAGTATGATGGTCTTAATGATGATCCTGCACGTATTTCGTGTATACCTCACCGGTGGTTTTAAAAAACCTCGCGAATTAACTTGGGTTACTGGTGTAGTTCTGGCTGTATTGACCGCATCTTTTGGTGTAACAGGTTATTCTTTACCTTGGGATCAAATTGGTTATTGGGCAGTCAAAATTGTAACAGGTGTACCGGAAGCTATTCCGGTAATAGGATCGCCTCTTGTAGAATTATTACGCGGAAGTGCTAGTGTTGGACAATCCACTTTGACTCGCTTTTATAGTTTACACACTTTTGTATTACCTCTTCTTACGGCCGTATTTATGTTAATGCATTTCCTAATGATACGTAAGCAAGGTATTTCTGGTCCTTTATAAATAATCTAGATTCTAGATATTTGTAATTAATCATTTATTTTCTTACTTGGTGAAGGAACAATAGTATTTCATTGCTAGAAATATGGATTATTAAAAAAATAAGACATGTATTTGGATATTTCCCTTCAACTCTACAATATTGTATTATTTATTTGATATGAATAGTTGAAGGGAATTCTATGAAGAGAAAATGGATTATGGGAGTGTGTGACTTGAACTATTGATTGGGCCGTGCAGAAATATGACTTTATCTGCTACATTGAAATTCACAACCAAATGTGTCTTTGTTCCAACCACCGTGTAAGCCCCATACAGGGGATAGGCTGGTTTACATGAAGAGAATCTTTTCTATGATCAGACCCGACGATGTTGTGCATGAATGAGCTCCGTAAAATCCAGTAAACAGGGGATGTAACATAATCAGGATTTTGTTTTTAGCTTTTTTTTACTTAAAAAAAATGAAAAAAAAATGAATTAAAATAGTATGTAAATGCATTCATTTCCTCTGCATCGACTCGATTTATGATACTATCGGAGTGAAATACAGGATCTAACGAAGAGTAGAGGCTAGACTATATTAGTAACAAGTAAATCCTTTGTGTTTGAAAAATCTCGATATAATTTTTGAGATTAAGGACGAATTGCAAGGTATGAGACGATCCAGAAAGCACTTAATCATGATCAACTTTGTAAGCTTACGTGGGTATTGAGCATTTACCTGTACGAATGGAATTCCTGGAAATGTTTCGTTGCAATAACTTTGTAAAAAAAAAAAAAAAGGAATCGTATAATTCTTTTATTATATATTAAATATCTGTAGATAACATATAGATTTTTTTGTATGTATTAATTTAGTTTGGTTAATTTTTGCTCGAGCCGGATGATAAAAAATTATCATGTCCGGCTCCCTCGGGGGATGGATCCTTAAGAATTCACCTATCCCAATAACAAAAAAACCAGATTTGAATGATCCTGTATTACGAGCTAAATTAGCGAAAGGTATGGGTCATAATTATTACGGGGAACCCGCATGGCCCAACGATCTTTTATATATTTTTCCAGTAGTCATTCTTGGTACGATTGCCTGTAACGTAGGCTTAGCGGTTTTAGAACCATCAATGATTGGTGAACCCGCGGATCCTTTTGCAACTCCTTTGGAAATATTACCTGAATGGTATTTCTTTCCCGTATTTCAAATACTTCGTACAGTGCCCAACAAATTATTGGGTGTTCTTTTAATGGTTTCCGTGCCAGCGGGATTATTAACCATACCCTTTTTGGAAAATGTTAATAAGTTCCAAAATCCATTTCGTCGTCCAGTAGCGACAACCGTCTTTTTGATTGGCACCGTGGTGGCCCTGTGGTTGGGTATTGGAGCAACATTACCGATTGATAAATCTCTAACTTTAGGTCTTTTTTAATTAAATTGATTCAATTGTAAAATAAAAGATGTGGGTATCTAGGGAGGGAGTAGTCATTTCAAAATGAATTCTCCCTAGATACATATTTAATTAATTAAATTAATGAAAATAGGTTAGACTGAAAAATAGGGATTGCGTTGAAGGTTTAAACCATTTCAATTTCAAATTTACTTTTTAGTAAAGTTTTTTTGAAATGCTTTTTCTATTTCTTTTCTAGAATGTCTAATATCTTTTTTACATCTTCTATGTGAAAATGTTCAATTTTCATAAGGTCTTCTTGACTGTTATTCAAAAGGTCCAATAATGTATGTATATTGGACTTTTTGAGACAATTATAGATTCTGGGAGGCAATTCTAATTGGTCAATAAAAATATATTGAAATGCTAATTCTTTTTTTTTTTTTCTTAGTTTAATCAATCTATTATGAAACGGGAAAAGGGGTAAAGTAACCTTATGTTGATTATTCTCTAAATAGAACATTTCCTTTTCTACATGTAGAAAAGGAATAAATAAATTAATCAAATTTCGGGAGGCTTCATGAAGTGCTTCTTTAGGAGTTAAACTTCCATTTGTCCATATTTCTAGAAAAAGAATCTCTTGTTTTTCATTCCCAGTCCCATAAGAATGAATACTATGATTCGCATTTTGAACAGGCATGAATACAACATCTATAGGATAACTTCCGTCTTCAAAGTTATTTGGCATTTTTAGACTATATCCTCGATTCCTCTCGATTTGTAATCCAATACACAAATCAATTGGTTCCGTTAAGGTAGCTATATGCTGTGTATTATCAACGATTTCCACCGAGGACGGTAAAATGATGTCTTGAGCAGTTATATATCCGGGACCTTGGACACAAATAAGCGCGTTGCGCGTTCCATACAAATTACTTCTTAATACAATCTCTCTCAAATTCATTAAAATTTCATGTACTGATTCTTGAATACCTATTATGTTAGAATATTCATGTGGTATGTTCTCAGATTTTGCACGTGTAATACATGTTCCTTCTATTTCGCCAAGTAAAGCTCTTCGCATCGCAATACCTATTGTGTCGGCTTGACCTTTCATAAGTGGACACAGAATAAAGCGTCCATAATAAAGACGCTTACTGTCTCTTCTTGATTCAACACACTTCCACTGTAGTGTCCGAGTAGATACTTTTACTTTCTCTCGAACCATAGTAATTTTATTTCATCAGATCATTGAATCGTTTATTTCTCTTGAAACCCTTTCAGCCTTTATTTAATAAATTTATTTCTGTTTCTATACACGTCTTTTTTTAGGGGGTCTACAACCATTATGTGGCATAGGGGTTACATCTCGTACGAAACTTAAACGTATCCCGCTTCTACGAATAGCTCGTAATGCCGCATCTCTTCCGAGCCCAGGGCCTTTTATCCTTACTTCAGCTAGTTGCATACCTTGATCCACTACAGCTCGAATAGCATTTCCTGCTGCGTTTTGAGCAGCAAAAGGTGTTCCTCTTTTTGTACCCCTGAATCCACAAGTACCCGCGGAGGACCAAGAAATCACCCGACCTCGTACATCTGTAACGGTCACAATGGTATTGTTGAAACTTGCTTGAACATGAATAACTCCCTTTGGTATTTTACGTGCATTTTTACGTGAATCACTACGCGTATTCTTACGTGAACCAATTCTTAATATAGGTTTTGCCATATTTTTCATTTCACAAGGATAAGTGAGAAATATATGGATATATCCATTTTATGTCAAAACAGACCTTTTTTTTCGTCAGCTCTTTGTCTTTTAAGGAAGTCCCTTTTCCTTTAGTAAGATTATCCCTGTCTTTGTTTATGTCTCGGGTTAGAACAAATTACTATAATTCGTCCCTTCCTACGGATTAGTCGACACTTTTCACAAATTTTACGAATGGAAGCCCTTATTTTCATAGTTCTTATTCCTTAATTCTGTGAATCTACTTATTTTTTTTGTTGGAAGAAAAAAAGTTTCTTGATATTTTTGAATCTTGAATTGTATCTTCATGAAAGGAATGTTGAAATTGAAAAACCCACTTAATAATTTGAATCCTTGTTATGGAGTCTATAAATTTTATGACCCCTGGTTAACTCATACATAAGAACTTACTAAATTTTTTTCTCCCAGTGGCATACCTATACAAAAATATCCCGGATCCTTTCAGAAGCATGACCTAGAATTACACAAATTTTCAGTATCTAAACAAAGCCGGATCATGCCGTTCGGAAGTTATTTAGAAAGAAAATTTTTATGAATTCATTTTTTTTCTTTCATTCCAGGTAAAGCCTCTTCACTTATTTAGCTTATTTAGGAGGGGTGGTATAACTCCCTTTTTTTCACAAATGGTAAGTTCCGGATATACAATTTTGATATTAGAAGGATTACCATATATAACACAAAATTTCTCCGCCGATTCCTTTTAGTCGAGCTTCTCGGTCTGTCATTATACCTCTAGAAGTTGAAAGGATTACAATTCCTATTCCACCTAAAATTCGCGGAATTCGTTGAGAGTTAGAATAGATTCGTAGACCGGGTCGACTGATCCTCTTTAAATTTAAAATAGTTTTATAGGATTCTTTCTTATTTCGTGTATGTCTTAGGGTTAAAATCAAAAAATATTGGTGGTTTTCTCCATGTTTCCTTACGTTTTCGATAAAACCCTCCCGTAAAAGTATTTTAACAAAGTTTTCGGTGATGTTAGTCGATGCTATCCGAACCGTTCCTTTTCTATTCATGTCAGCATTTCGTATACAAGTTATTATATCAGCAATAGTGTCTTTCCCCATGATAAGTTCAAATTCCTTTTGTTCTCGAATTTTGATATAATCAACATGCTCTTTTTCTTTTTTTTTTTTTTATTTATATATATAGACGAATTAGATATTAATATATATATGAATTAAATTATATTATTTAATTTGAATTATACTATATTATTTAAATATTATTATTATTTAAATTATTATTATTTAAGGGTATATGCGTGATACACAATCTATTAATTAATTTGATTTAAATACTATTTTTTTTAATCCTATACTAACTATCAATATTCAGGTTTCATTTTATAATACCTCAGGAGCTAATGAAACTATTTTAGTAAAATTTAATCTTAATTCCCGCGGGATCGCCCCAAAAACTCGAGTTCCTTTTGGATTTCCTTCTTGATCAACGACAACTGCAGCATTGTCATCATATCGTATTATCGTCCCATTGTTACGTTTGAGTTCTTTACAAGTACGTACAATTACAGCTCTGATCACCTCTGATCTTTCTAGAGGAGTATTTGGTATTGCTTCCTTGATCACAGCAACAATAACATCACCAATATGAGCATATCGGCGATTACTAGTTCCTATTATTCGAATACACATCAATTCTCGAGCCCCGCTGTTGTCTGCTACATTCAAATAGGTTTGAGGTTGAATCATATCATTTTTTTTATCTCTTCTTTTAATGGAAAGGACGAAGTCAAAAAAATATTGTTTGTCAAAAAAGAAAACTGGCAATCTTTTTAGCCCTAAAATTTCTTTACCTTTTTGATTCTATGTTCCTATTCAGAAATAATGAATTGAGTTTTTATAGGCATTTTTGATGCCGCTATTGAAATAGCCCTTCTAGCTATATTTTCGGGGACCCCACCCATTTCATAAAGTATTTTACCTGGTTTAACCACAGCTACCCAATACTCGGGGGATCCTTTCCCCGAACCCATACGTGTTTCTGCGGGTCTTACTGTAACTGGTTTGTCTGGAAATATACGTACCCAAATTTTTCCACCACGGCGTACATTTCGTGTCATTGCTCGCCGCCCTGCTTCTATTTGTCTAGATGTGATCCAAGCGGGTTCAAGTGCTTGAAGAGCATATCTGCCAAAACAAATACGATTACCACGATAAGAAATTCCTTTTAGTCTTCCTCGATGTTGTTTACGAAATCTGGTTCTTTTTGGGTTATAGTTGATGGTTTTTTTTCTAAATTTGAAATTCCATCTCTACTACAGAACTGGACGTGAGAGTTTCTTCTCATCCAGCTCCTCGCGAATAAAAGGACTAAAAAAGATTGTATTAAGATATAGATATAGTTAATGATTAATAAGGTGAATCATGGGATTTTTTGAGATTTCATCTGATCTATTCAAAAATTGTGTGTATGTCTTTTTTGAAAATGGAATTCAAGATAAATTCTATTTCTATTTTTGAATAAGGTAATATCATAATGTTAAATGTCGTTTTTATTGGAGTTAGAATATTCTAACAAATCCTTATTTTCTTTTGTCTTTTTTGTTTCTTTATCATATTTAATCGACTCCAATTTTTGAATTTGAAAAACAAAAAAATAAACCTTTTGCCGGCGAATATTTACTCTTTCAATATCTATTTCAGTTTGATGGTTGTTCCCGGAGTTCTCCGAATCAAAATCAGAGTAGATAAATAAGTTTCTGGTTTATTCCGCCATCCCACCCAATGACTTATTAAGATTTTTTTTAATAGAATCTTCTATATTCATGGGTTCCATCGTTCCCATTGCTTCTTGATTAATCGTTAGGTCCGAATTCTACAATGGAGCCTTTAATTTAAAAATAAAAAATTTAAAATTTAATTTAATTAATAT